AGATCTAATTGATCTAGTCAACTTTTTTATTCATAGCTATAGCTGCAAGTTACCATGACATAATAGATCGGTGACTCGACATTTAGAGAAAGCGAGAGTAGAGATTTTCAATCATGGAAAGAAAAAAATCGATAAAGAAAAAGAGCCGGCTATCGGAATCGAACCGATGACCATCGCATTACAAATGCGATGCTCTAACCTCTGAGCTAAGCGGGCGGATATAAGAGCAATAGTGTATAGGAATACAGGAAACTATCGGATCTTAGCTATTACCTAGTGATTCTTCTTCTTTTTTTATTTCATTTATTGATTATTTAAATTTATTCTCTTTTTTAGTTATATGTTATATATTTTTTGTTATATATTTTATATTCTATTCCATATTCATATATATGAATATGAATGAATATGAAATATCAATCTATCAATGAAATTCTATTTTTATATTTTGAAATGAAAAAAAAAAAAAAAAGAATGAATATCGACCGTTCCACTACTCCAAGCTGCACTGTAAAAATGAAGGAGGAGGAAAGGTATATATATATATGTGGTATATATCTATCCATATTGAATTGCGGATACATCAATGATAAAATCATTTCGTATTGAAACAAATAAGGTTCATCCAATAGAGATGAAATGATAGAATATAGAAAAGAGGGTGGGCAAAAAAAGAAAATAGCAGCATACACTTTTTCAATATAGGAATCATTACCTAATGAATTAAATAGTGTCAAGATAAATGAAAGAGTTGGATGGAATTCCAACTGGATCCTTGTCTCAAAGGAAAGGGGGATATGGCGAAATTGGTAGACGCTACGGACTTGATTGGATTGAGCCTTGGTATGGAAACCTGCTAAGTGGTAACTTCCAAATTCAGAGAAACCCTGGAACTAAAAATGGGCAATCCTGAGCCAAATCTTTGTTTTGAGAGAAAAAACGATGGAAAATGAGAATAAGAAGGGATAGGTGCAGAGACTCAATGGAAGCTTTTCTAACGAATGAAATTGACTACGTTACGTTAGTAGCTAAAATCCTTCTATTGAAATTACAGAAAGGATAACTTTATATACCTAATACGTACGTATACATATTGACATAGCAAACGATTAATCACAACCCAAATCTTAGATTGAATCCTATTCTGTATCTCTATATATGAGATATGAAAATAGAAATCTTCTATTTCTTTATATTATATATTTTAAAATATTTAGTATATATATTATATATATTCTATTTCTATTCTAATAGCTAATAGAATTAATAGAATTGATTTCTGAATTCTATTATTCTAATTATTCTAGAATAGAATAGTAGAACTCTCTTATGAACTTAATGAAATAATATATCCTTTTTTATATTCTTTATTTCTTTCATATTTAGATTACTATTAATATGAGTAATAGTATGAGATAAGGATCTATAGAAACCCTCTATTTCTATTATTCTCTATAATTAGAATAATAGAGATCAAAAAATATATGAAAAATGGAAGAGTTATTGTGAATCAATTCTAATTGAAGTTGAAAAAAGAATCGAATTCGAATATTCAGTGATCAAATGATTCATTCCAGGGTTTGATAGATCTTTAGAAGATTAATTGGACGAGAATAAAGAGAGAGTCCCATTTTACATGTCAATACCGACTACAATGAAATTTATAGTAAGAGGAAAATCCGTCGAATTTTTAAATCGTGAGGGTTCAAGTCCCTCTATCCCCAATAAAAAGCCCATTTTACTTCCTCACTTTTTATTTATCCTCATCCTCTTTCTTTCTTTTTTTTTTTTTTCATCAGTGGAACTCAGTTTAAAAAAACTGAAATATCTTTCTAATTTCATTCACTCTGTTCTTTCACAAATGGATCCGAATAGAAATCTTCGGATCTTTTTCCAATCCAATCTCATTTGTTTTGTATAATACTTGTATAATACAATATGAACATATATGTTCAAGGAATCTCCGTTATTGAATTATTCATAGTCCATATTTTTTTACTTACATTTACAAACAAAGAAAGTCTTTTTTTTTGAAGATCTAAGAAATTCATTGACATAGATATAAGTATTCTGCTAAGATGATGCACGGGAAATGGTCGGGATAGCTCAGTTGGTAGAGCAGAGGACTGAAAATCCTTGTGTCACCAGTTCAAATCTGGTTCCTGACACGTGAATAATGTATCGGATAGATATTCATACCTCATACAAATGAAATTAATTCATTGAGACGGATCGGAATAGATATTCTTTACTTTCTTTTTCATTTGTATTTTTTTACTCTCTGTTCATACTTTTCTTATTCCAAAAGTATGTTAGTATGTTAAATTTTTGTATATATCTCAAATTTAATAGCTAAAAAAAATTAGCTAAAAGAATTCAATCAAAGAGTGGAAGGACAGGATCTGCTCATACGAAATGTATATTATATGATATCCTCCCAATTGGGGAATAGCAATGAGAACCTCTTTTTCTTTTTTTATTTTAGCCCCTCCACAATACGAATGAAAGTCCAATTACTCTTTTTCATCTAGAAGGGAAATGCCAAGATAGGAATAATGCTTGATATTATTAGGAATGACCAGAAGATATCATATTCGTGAAGCAGAAACATAAAGGTACTCCTATGAATGTGGAATAGGCCTAATTCTTCCATTTGAATTGGAATTTTCAAATCATCTAGAACTTCTTCGATGAAACAAGAAAATAATTTTGATCAAATAAAGCCGCATAGTTGAGAGTTTGTTTGCTGTAGGACATACCTTGTTTCAAGATTCATATAATGTCATCCCACTTCTATTTTTTTTTCTCCTTTTGATTCTATTTCTATATGTGAGGTGTAGACATAGCATGCTCTTCTACTTAGTTTATACTTATTATCTTATGTATATTTTGTATATTTTTTCTATTTCATATTGATCTTATATCTTATAAATAAAAAGTAAAAGTGAAGAATCCCTTATCTTATAGTAAAGAAGAAATGAAAGAAATTCAATAATTCAGAATTCAATAAACAAATTACAAATTCCATTTTGATTTTCAATTCAATGAAAAACAATTCAAATAACAAATAAAGAATAATAAAAATATCATATGTAATTCATTCATGAAAGTGGATGGAGAGAGATGGGTATTTTATCCGAGATTTGACAAAGACCAATTGGGTCCGTTGGAATGAATTATTGTGTTTATTTTATTGTTCCTACTACTACTCAAATTTCTATACAAAACAAAATCAAAATGGAATGTATTAGGGCTATACGGACTCGAACCGTAGACCTTCTCGGTAAAACAGATAAAACTGATTATTATCGAAATGATTCGAACTGTTTCAAAGACCCAACATGCATTTTGTTGCATTGGGCTCTTTCATCAACTGATGTAAAGATCAGTTAGTTCACCATATTTTTCTTTAGAAGAAGAGAATGAGATGGCTCCATGTGCTCTGATTCATTATTTGTATCCTGATCTAGGAGCAATACCAAAGTGTTTCAAAGAAGGGTGACCCTTATTTAGGTCTGCCTTCGGCCTAGATCAACCTAAGTGAAATGTAGTCTCTATCGCTCCGCTGCAAGATTAAAATATGAAACTTCATACACCTCAAAGCTCATAGGACGAAAAGAGAGGTTCTTTTGAGATTCTTATACTCATTATGCCTGGCATTGAATGAACTGGGCATTTACCTTACAATGGCAAGTTCTATTTGATTTGGCACCGGAATTCGCACCTGAACCGGATCAAACCAACTTTGTCAGGCTATTTTTCTCTTGTTCTCTCAAATATACGGAGTAAGACATCGACTTCTCAAAAAGATCAATTATGGTCATTGCATAAAAGGCTCCCTTGAAAAACATTGGCGCACGTGTAAACGAGGTGCTCTACCTAACTGAGCTATAGCCCTTGTCATAACCATTTTAACATAGAGACAATTTCTTGTCAAGAAGGGTATCCCATAATCCCACATGAGAACTTTCTGATCCGTTTATGTTTACTGGTAAAAGATTGATATTGCTTATATTGCTTAGAAAACATATTTTACCTATAATCCATCGAAGTGATGGAGACCCTTTTTTGTGATGATAAATGACCTACTTAACCCAGTGGTTAGAGTATTGCTTTCATACGGCGGGAGTCATTGGTTCAAATCCAATAGTAGGTAGAACTTATTAGATACCATGGGATCCGGTATCTAATAAGTTTTTCTACCCATCCTCTTTTTTTCTTTTTCGTTCTATCATCAGATTAATCAAATTAGACTTCATTGTGTTCAATTTGTGGAATCAAGATATAGTGTGTAGTGTATAATAATAGATTAAAGGATTTTGATTGAATGTATTAACTACTAATAGGAAATCGCTTTGACAGCTTCTACTCGTGTCCTAGCTCGTCTGAGAGCTAGATTTGCCTCAATTGCTTGTCTCTTACCCTCAGCTCTACTCAAGTTAGCTTCAGCTATTTCAAGAGTTTGTTGAGCTTCTTGTGGATCAATGTCAGTACTAATTTCCGCACCATTTCCTAAAATGGTGATCTCATTATTACTTATTCTAGCAAAACCGCCCATAAGAGCCACCGTTAACCATCGGTCGTTTAGCCGTATTCTCAAAAGACCTATATCTACAGCCGTGGCAATGGGGGCATGGTTTGGTAATATCCCAATTTGTCCACTATTAGTAGATAAAATAATCTCTTTCACTTCGGAATTCCAAATCATTCGATTAGGAGTCAGTACACAAAGATTTAAGGTCATTTTTTCAATTTGTTCTCCTCTTCTAAGTTCATAGCTTTCGCGGTAGCTTCATCGATGTTACCCACCAAATAAAAGGCCTGCTCGGGAAGACCGTCTAATTCTCCGGAAAGGATGAATTTAAACCCCCGAATTGTTTCTGCGAGACCAACATATTTCCCTGGAGAACCAGTAAAGACTTCTGCCACAAAGAAGGGTTGTGATAAGAAACGCTCAATTTTGCGTGCTCTTGCTACAGTTAAACGATCTTCTTCGGATA